ATAATATAGTGGTACCGCTGCCTACATTCCAGGAAATTGCGCACCACAAATAGGAACTAGACCCGCGATTCCGTAGAATTGTGGAAAAAAAATGATTTGCTGAGACGGAAAAAAAGATATCATACTAAGGGAAGTTCCAACCAATCCTAATGAACCTAAAAAAAGGATAAAGCAGAAATTACTTCTTTTTCGAGACGGAGTTCGTCGTTCTATCCATATATGTTCTGATCGCCAATTCATACTTGATCCGATTGTATTTTATTGGAATTGAGAGAAATTTTACTTTACCTTTTTTGTTTTGTTTCCGATCTCATCAACTAGCACTAGTTTGATGTGAACCTTTAGGTCATCAAATTACTTAGATCTAATCTAAACTAAAATAATAACATACCCTTCCCACTATACATATAGATCCGAGGACTTTAGATTTCAGCCATCCAGCGATCCTGGTCGATTTGAAAACGGCTAGAATGAATTTACCCATATATATATTATTATGTTTCTGCAGGTATAAGAGTCCTTTACTTTATGTCTTTATGTTCGGCAGAAATCACATGTTATATCATATTTCGCTAATATGATCAATTAATGGGACTTGGCCGGAAAGTGTTCTTGCCTCTATCATTAGCTCGGGTAGTCCCCGTTTCTGGTGTTTTAGTCACCTTTCAATGGCTCCCTTAAGTGGGAGGAAGTGAAAACAAAGACGCTCGACCACAGGGAGAGTAATTGCCCCATTGAGTAATGGGAAGCGGGCTAGTCCCCGAAAATGCCCGTATAAATTCCTTTGTCGTTGGGGCTTACACCGACGCGGCCTTGTGTCCTTCGGGAATCTATCACTCAATCACAGGAATTTATTGTCTGATTTTTGGTTTTCTGATCACACTCGAAATCCATTATGTATCTACTAATCGTATTTTTGCCCCTGCTCGGCAGTTCGGCCTCGTCATCGAAAGCGGCTTCCAATTGCTCGGAAATTTTAAGCTATATGGGGGGCTTGGATCGTGAACAAAAAGAATTTCTCAAGAAGTTGGTCAACTTTCGCATGAAAGAAGGTAAAAAAACAAAAATTCGTGCTATTGTTTATCAAACTTTTCATCGCCCAGCTCGAACTGAACGCGATGTAATCAAACTTATGGTTAACGCCCTAGATAATATAAAGCCCACATGCGAAGTAGAAAAAGTAGGAATTGCAGGTACTCTTTATGATGTCCCTGGGATTGTAGCCAGGGATCGTCAACAAACCTTAGCTATTCGTTGGATCCTTGAAGCTGCTTTCAAACGACGTATAAGCTACAGGATAAGCTTAGAGGAATGTTCATTTGCTGAGATACTGGATGCTTACCGAAAGAGGGGAATTTCCCGTAAGAAAAGGGATAATCTTCATGGACTGGCTTCCAACAATCGCAGTTTCGCGCATTTCAGATGGTGGTAAAGTGAGACCGAAAAAGAAAAAATCATTGTTCACATATTTAGTGTTTTTTTTTAGGGGAATCCTACCTTCCTTGGATCATCGGTTTGTTTAAACCAGCCGACTCGAAGCAGTACGATCTTTATTACTATGAGAGCGAGCTGCCTCTTCTAGTGTCCAAGATAAGGAGCTATTGGGCAAAACGAACTCATAAAGAATGTCGTATTTAATAGTTTGCTTTTTGGGACACACGCCCAAATGGATGCTTTCCCATAGAAAGTCGTATGAAAGTTCTGAGTTCCTTCTAAAACGCTTAACAGTTCCTGCTTTTCTTATTAGACCATTCTGTCAATAGTAACAATCCGGCTTTCTAACTCTCTGTTTTAACTGCATCTCGGCCAATTAGTGATGTTGTATAAGCTTCTGTGACTTATCTTAATCCAGTATTATTTATTGACTATGAAAGACGCTATCTCATCATTGGAAGTCGAGCACGACTCCCTGGGTCGAGGTCGCTGGTGAGCGGCCCTTGCTCCTATTCTTTGATTGAGAGTCCACTCCGAACCCTCAGGTCGGAGTTAGGACTTAGGGCTCGTGTGTTGTGTTTGCCACTCCCGGAAGAAGCCGGGCTGCGCCTCGTCTGGCGCCGTAAGAGGGATTATGGGAGGCCCTTTGAAATGAGAAGCAAAATAAATAGGGTTTCTTCGATTCCTCGGGAATGACGATTTAGGCCGACCCGCCCAGGCGAAAAAGAACCATGAAGAGAATGATCAGGGGGAATTAAATTGCTTCCTAACTTCCTTCAGCCATATGTACTGAGTTTGGCAAGCTTGGGAGACATGGTACATACCCTGCTTCAATCAAGTAGGAACCCCATTAGCTACGAAACAACAAGAAAGAACTCATTATCTTCTTATAATTAGAACATTCTTGAGGTCTCGTGCAATAAAGGATCACTCCTAAGGTTACTAAGGAAGTTAATAGCTGCAGGATAGGTACGGCCTTTATCCTATTCCCTTGAAGGGGAATAGTCAGGCCGGGTAAAGAAAGGAAAAAGGAAACAGTCGAATACTCCTTTAGGCAATCCCAGCACACTCCCTTTCCAAAAAAGATCAATACACCAAGCACTACACTTAGATTTGTTGATAAAATATCGGTATTAAACCCGAAACTCCCGGCGGATGGCCAATGGCCCAAAGAAACGAAAGAATCGGTTACATTTTTCATATGATCTCCTATAGACTAAACAGATAGACTAAAAAATCGAATAGAGTTCTTCCCTTTATTTCCTATTTCCAATTCAAAAAGTATTTGATTTATGTGAACTATCCCCCTTGTGTCAATCCTTACTTTCCCCTGGACTCCGAAGGGGAAGGATGAAAGGGAGTGGGTATACTAATCCCTCATCCACAAATAAAACCTTCCCACAAGTTCTTTTTTCAACGAATAAGTAATTGTAGGAGTGAAATCTTAATAAAAAAGGAAACAATAAGCAATAAATTTTCATATTAAACAAAAGGATTCGCAAACAAAAGCGCTAATGCTACAACCAGTCCATAAATTGTTAAAGCTTCCATAAAAGCTAGACTAAGCAATCCTTAACGGCCTCCTTCCCTCTGCCTCAGGCTGTCTCGCGATACCCTCTACAGCTTGACCCGCAGCAGTCCCTTGACCAACTCCGGGTCCAATAGAAGCAAGCCCTACGGCCAACCCAGCAGCAATAACGGAAGCGGCAGAAATAAGTGGATTCATTATAATCGTACCAGTTAATGATACAATCAACCAACGAATTATGACTTAAGAATTCCGTCGCTGGGATTCGAATAAGAACTTCGAGTCAAAGTATGAAGGAATATTAGTATCGAACTACTTTTGACTTTCTCTTTCTATCCACAGAGTCTTTGTGAATCCATACGACTTTCGATCTTCCATTTCTTAGTTCCGAACTCTTATTTTCGTCCTTCTTAATTTCATCTGTTTATTTAGTCAATTCACAGTCACAAGGAGACGGAAAGGGAAAGGTTGGTATTAGAATCCCTAATCCAATTCATAGGATATCTTTAGTTCATATAGAATCAGTCAATATCTAATATCACATATACGTGTCTTTCTTCCATAACGTAAACCAAGCATGAATCTTAGATGAACTAGGATTCCTCTTCTCTTGAGCTTGTAAAGGAGCTTGGTATCGACGAATCACCAATGGGTATTTTCCGCTGGAGATCTGGTGTTGTAGTTCTTGTTAGCTGGGCCTAGGAGCCAAACCCGAAGCCAAGGTCGAACGCAAGCCCGAAGCGGGCCCTAGGAGCGTAATGAAATGAAGCGAACCATAAAGAAAGGAGCTCTGAGCCCCTGCAGTTTCATTGCCAGTTTTTAAGGATAGATTCGAATTGCCAGCTCCTTTTATATGAATTTCACAGTCCTAAGGTATTGCGAACCAGTGAAAGTATTTGAACCTTTTTCCTTTGCTTTAGGAGTTCGCCTTTCCTATACCCTCTGTCATAGGCTTATACGATATCCTCTGTTATAGGTTTATACGATACTATACCTCCTTTTATAGGCTTATAACTACCTAATGAACTACCTAAGGAACTACCTAAGGAACTAGCTAACTACCCTATCCTACCTAACTACCTAACTACCTCTTATAACTACCCTATCCTACCTAACTACCTTTAGAACTAGCTAACTACCTTTAGAACTACCTAATGATAGTATCGTACTACCTAATGCTAGTATAGTAACCCTGTATTAACTACCTAATGAATAGTAACCCTGTCTTATGATTAATAGGAAGATTGTATTATACCCTTTAAGGCATGTCTATACCCTCATACCATTACTAGGTACCTTTCCTTGTGTTTATTTAAGTCAATATAAGGCATATATCTCGTTTATGACATACTGTAATAGTTGATTCGGTATACTCGTACTCGTAGCTTTCCTTATACCCTATTCCCTTTAACAAGAGGAATAGTCAGGACGCTAGCTACAGTATAGGTACGGCCTATATCCTATTCCTTAGACAGGAATTGTTAGGCCGGGAAGAGAGACCTATAACCAATCAGATAGTATCAATGGGTTAGCTACAGGTTATTAACTCTTAGAAAGATGAATATAGTCTTATTACAAGGTTAGCTACAGGATAGAAGGTGTATTAAGAAATAAGTAGTCTCATACAAGGAGTAGCTACAGGTTAGAAACTATCTTGACTCTCCTGTACTCTCTATACTGGTTTAGATACAGGTTAATAACTCCTATATCACATCTGTACTCTTAGAACAAGGTTAATAACTCCTATATCACATCTGTACTCTTAATGCGAGTAGCTACAATCAAACTTAGAAGGTGTATTAGCATAAGGTGTATTAGAAAAGGGTTAGCTAAAGGGTAGAACTCATATAACCTATCAGTACACTTATTAGTACAGTATAGCCGCTAGGTTACCTCCCCAAGCTAACCATAGCTACAAGAAGAGCTATAGGAGTAGTAGTAGCTACAAGAAGAGCTATAGGAGTAGTAGTAGCTACAAGAAGATAGGAGTAGTAGTTTATCTTCCTCACTTAAGGACACTATGCTACCTTTAACCTATCTTTCAAGTCTTTCAAGTGTTTGTTGTATCAAGATCAGTATGCTACCTTGATATTTCAAGTCTTTGTTTTAGTTCTTTCTATGGCCATGATTAGCTAACAATAACTAGTCCTATCCTCCTGTAACGTAGGTTACCTTGGGTGAGGTAACAAAGTGGCTATACTGTAGCTCCTACTAAGAGTACATATGTATTGGTTCTCTGCTATCTCCTTTCTTTGTGCTATTGTAGCTCCTTTCTTCTAATACACTACTCCTTTCTACTTGCTACTATCTACTAGCTAATACAATACTACTTTCTACTTGCTACTATCTACTAGCTAATACAAGAGTACTTTCTACTAGCTACTATCTACTAGCTAATACAATACTACTTTCTACTTGCTACTATCTACTTTCTACTTTCATTACCTTTCTTAGGTTTCTTACACCTTTGTTACCTTCCTTGGGCTAGTAAGTATTTCCATTTTAGGCAAGCAAGCGAGTACCTTTTTATTGACTTTTGCTGCAATAGCCATTGGACTAGTTAAAAGACTTAGATAACACACCGGGTTTACAGAAACGTAGAGAAAAGAGATTAGACTAGTCATTGCACTAGTAGCGTCTACGAGCCTCCCGCTTCGGTACCATCTCCTTTTTTACCAGTCGAGCTACCCTGTCAACCCTTTTCGGTGCTTGCTTCCTAGCTAGAACTCACACAGCGCAAACATAAATTAGAACTAAGCATAGTCTTATATACCCTCTCTAGCGCACAGAGCAAGAGTAAGCTACTTCACTCGAGAAGAAGAAATACGCTAACGATCGGCTCAAATAAGGATGCCTCATCTCTTTCCAAGCTAGCTCCGATGCAACTGCTATCGAATTTTGGATATCATAGGTAAGAAGGAAGCTGGAGGAACAATCATAAGATCAAAAAGGGATTTACCTAAGTTGACTTATCCTGGAGGAAGAGGAAGAGAATACGCCGATGCCGCAAATCCGGTGTTCTAGAATCTGCCGCTTGAGAATAAGCTGTTGGCATATCAGCTCTTGTGCACTCATAAGCTCTTGGGAGACAACTCCATTCTTTTCTTTTCTTTCCGCTTTTCATTCCTCATGCACTGAAATAACGGCCTCAAGTCATTCTCTACCAATTCCTTTCAAAGCCGGGGATTCCATATTCTTTCTTTATTGGCCTATTCTGCCAACCTTACCTCATCTGCCCACGAGTTTATGGTTCCCAGTAGGCACAACCACAAAAGGACAGTCAGAAGAAGTGTTGACTGACTTTAACAAACAAACTGAGAGCAGGTATTAGGGATCTCCTTCTCTTATTTATTAGAGTAGGGAGAACATTCAATTAGGGAAAGGAAGCGTTAGGCCACTCGATGAAAGGCAGAATAGCAGCTGCCAAAGCAAAGCAAAAGACCAGGCATTGGACTAGTTGAATGAAACCTTATCCAGGAGTTCAAACCAGATATTCTTTTCTCAAAAGACATGGCCTCCCCTTTGGAACAGATACACGAGCCACTATCTTAGATACCATCTTTCTTGAGTAGCAGGGGGAGTCACTAAGGCGTCCTTTCCCATTAGCAAAGTACGAGTCGACTCCACCCTTTCTTATAGAATGACGAGTGTCTTTGTATAGCTTACCCCCTTGTTGGCATATCTGCTTCCCTGGCTTGATAGGAGGAATTCAGTCTATTTCTCACATTGGTCGTAAGGTCGGGAGACATTCGACTTGGATTCTGTTCAACAGACCTATTTATATGGTCCGAAGCCTATCATACCCACCGCTCCCGTAATGCGAATTAGAGAATCTTCATTTTCCCTGACTTGTCTGCAACCTGGTTTTCTTCCCGGTAGATATGAAGAAATGTTCAGGAGTGAGCCGCAACCAGATTCAGGATAGATCGAACACCATAATAGAAACTCCAAGGAGCTGGAAATGAACCCGCCAATAGCTGAATTAGAAACATCGAATCACTCTGGACCAATTTGAGATCAAGGGAGAGACAAAGCTGAACACCACGGTACATAGCTTGAATTTCAGCTTCATTGTTTGCCCAATAAATCTATGAAAGCCTGCAATGAATCGACCATCACTATGTCGAATGATTCCACCAATGGCAGCTGGTCCTGGGTTCCCCTTCGAGGCCCTATCTACATTAAGAACAAGAAGATCATTCCTATCAAGCCATCGAACAGCCAGAAAGGATGGTTTATGCACGGATTAAAGAGGAAGAGAAAGTGTGGAGAAAATGCCACAATCTCGCAATAACACCTCGATTGCTTTAGATATAACAAGAAGTGAATCAAGGGCAGCCTTTCTGACTTCAACTAGAGTAGCGCACTGACCATCAAAGAATGAACTCTAGACTTCCAGATAGTCCAACAGATTCGTCAGACGGTTTGTATAAAACCCTTTATGGAGCCAGCAAAACGGAAGTGGAAGCCTGATAGATTGCAATTTAACCTGTGCCAAGCCAACACAAGACCTACAATGCCCAGTAAACGGACAGCTGGTGAACAAATGATCCAAAGACTCACAGTCACTTTTACAGTGACACTGAGAAGCCAGCTTCAAACCCAGCCCACAACAAGACAGGCATTGACAAAAGCCGAAGCCTCTAACTCTTTTGTTGCTGGTTAACTGGTACCCTTATCGGAAAGGGGTCTTCGTCTACCTCCCCAGCATATTAGGGCTTATAGGGCGCTGGTATCCGTTAGGCCTTGAGTCTAGGCTTCATCCACCGGTCCTACCATGGAACTTCGCTTCTGGCTCTTGGGTTCAAATGGTATATCTAATATAAGTGCCCATTCTATTCCGAAAGATCAATAGCGTCCCTGCCTATTTGAGAACATCTGCTCGTGGGTATCTTAACTATCTCCCTAAGCTTGGGATTACGCCTTAGGAAGTTTCCTTTTAATATGTCACTCCCGGGGATAGATTCTTTTTCAGCTTATTCTGGGCTGCACCTGAAACCAAGATTATAAACTTCCCCGCTTCCGGGCCCATCTCTCAATTGACTTTTCTTTCTTACTAGTCGTCTTATTTACCTCCTCTTCAATGCTTTCTTTTAAAAAGGGGGATAAGACAACTCCTACTGAAGGAACCGTTGGAAGCCTACTTTGAGGAGTATATCTCTTGGGGTGCGTCTGCTGCTATTTCGTTGGGTCGGGAACACGGCTTCCAATTCTAAATTTCAATATATAAGGTAAGTAATCTCGTGCTTTCTCCATAAGTTTCATACTTGAACCAACCCTTCAGGAAGGTGCACTTAACCTCATTCTTGGTCTTCCTTCTCCTCCTTGTGAGGTTAGGAAGCGAAGGTCAGGCGGTGATATCTATATGGCATTTGAAGCGTAGGAAATCTCTTCTTCTATAGGAATTTGGGGTGCCCTTGCATCACCACCCTCAAAGATAGATTAAGTCTTTGGAGTGTTCCCATGACTATCAGATGTCCCGAAGAGCTATCTTTCCTTTTAGGTTGGAACTCCGCACTAACTATCAATCTCATAAGAGAAGAGCAATGTCCACTCTATTATCATTAGCCCTAAGCCCGGACAGGAAAGGAATAAGAGTCTGCTTTAACCAACGCAATACCTTCAGACAGACCGTCAAAGGCTGTCAACCCCGTTCTTGCCTATATTTGAATTAGGGTGTCCAAAGGGCGCTACCGTAGCTTCAGATGTTGAATCAATGGCCTAAGCCTTTGCTTTTAGAGGTAAAGCGCCTGAAAGGCAAAGATGACCTCTAAAGGAATCGAACTAATCGAATGAATTGACCTTGAAAGGCTACCATTCGGAAAATGTTCGGGAGTACCGATACCGATCCTCTGGCCTATTTAGTTCGTTTTACACCCTTCCTACTCACTCCTTGAATGACGGAAATAATGAAAGCAAGAGGCGTACTGAAAGAACGGTATCCGAAGCGGACGCTAAGTCACTCCGTTTACTATATAGGAAGGGGAATGCCAGGTGAAGCTACTAGACGTAACCCAAGGAAGGTAATACTAGATTCCGGAATTGCTACCGGAAAACCGAATGATAATATAGAATGCAAAGGCGCTCCTACTGAGTTTAAAGAACGGGGGTGATACTAGGAGTCGCTAAGGCGATACGGTAACCCAAAGAAGGAAAGTCACAGCGTAGGCGATAACGGAATTCCTTACGTCATTCCTTTGAACAGAGGCGGGGAATTCTCAATTCAGAAGGGTTCCAAGGGAATGCCAGAGGCAGAAGCAATAGAATGAAAAGTCGGGGGTTCGAATCCCTCCTCGCCCACAACCGGCCCTTTGGGGAAGTGTGCTAAACAGTTTTAAGGGAACCGCTTACTCCTATTCTTTAGGTAGCTATACTTATAGGTAGCTGTCCCTATATGATACTATACCCTCTTTTCAGATGGAAGATAAAGAAGAAGGCTCGATAAGACCTCCTTTCTCTTAGGTCTTGCCGCTGTCATCTTCTCTCTTGTTTAGGATTGGACCGGCTTTCCTTTCTTAACCGGAAGTTTGGAGTTTAATAAACCTTGGTGCCTAGCTCTTCGATACGCCCCTAATATAAGTATAAGGAAATTCCCAGTTTAAAGGGAAAGCTACCAAACTCTCTTTATATTGATGCCCGAGATCTTTCCTTTTTTTGAAAGGTCACTGCAGGGATTCTTTAAGTGCTTCCTCTTAGGCGATGCCCGGATCTCAGTCTATCTCTTTCTCTTTCAGTTCTTTCAATGGTAGAAACCAAATCAATCTACTCGTCCTAACTAAGATACCACTAGATCCACTGGACGGAAGTAATTCCTTACCATCAAACCCCTTTAAACAGAATTCCTTCCTTACTGCAGTAGCAGTCTAGTAGTAGCAGAGAAGAGTTCAACCAGTAATACTCGCTCCAGTAGTTCCATTAGCACCTGTTCCAGGCGCCTCGTAGGCCCTCTTTATTTAGTAAAAACCTGACTTAAGGACCCCAGTTTCAGTTAGCGCTTGTTTTTTTATATTCATCTTATGCCGTTGAGGCAGGCCTGAACCCTTTTTCCTTTATTGCTATTGTTAATGTTAATAAAGAATTTATTTTTCTTTTAGCACCCGTGGTGAAAGGTAATAGAAAGAGTTTACTTTCCGTCGTTTTCGTAAAGCATAGATCGCTCTTTCGTTAATGATGTTATAGCCGAAAGGACTATTCTGGGGCATCCCCTTCCCCAGCTTTGAGTGAGGTTCCCGTTGAGTCTGATTTCGCTAATATGGGCATTAGGGGATCCCTTTCATACAACATATCTTGATATACATATTGGCAGTTCAGTTCCTATAGCATCTGATTGTGGGCATCTTTATTCGAGTCTCCTGCTCGTACATTAACAAGGGGAAGTTGTCCTTAAAAGAGCCAAGTCAGTATTTCTTTCACAAACAACCTATCTCCTGGTGCTCTCACTTCCTTGCTTTATAACCTGTGATGCTAGGCTCATTCTAATATGAGACGGAACAGATACCTCAAAATGCTAACTACCATGAATATCATAAGAATCAATGGGATAATGGAATTCATAACCTACGAGAAAACGAAAAAGAAAGAATTTACCAACAAAGGATTATCTTATATAGGGTTAGTTTAGTAGAAGTTCGCAGTCAGACGCAGCCAACAAAGTAAGAAGAGTTAACAGCAGAGTTGCCATCCTCAATGTGTTGGAGCTGCTAAACTCGGCTTAGCTTCGTCACGTCAGCAAGATTCTCAATCAAGGGATGCTATAATATAATTAGTAGCTCTCTCTCTCTCTCTCTTATGAGAGAGAGAGGCTCTCTCTCTACGGCTTTCAAAATAAACCATTCCCTGATCGCCTCTCCTTATCTTGACTTTCTAAGTTCATTTGATGCGCGGGAAACTGTCTTCAAGTGAAAAGGGCTTCTATGGCGTCGAGTATTTGAGAGTTGTTGGAGAGCTTCCTTGCCTAAGTAAGAGCTTGAATTGTACAGTATAATCAAGCAAAGTAGAGACCCGCACTTCCGATGATTCCTGCCCTCTAAAAGCCCATAGATAGAGTATACTAACTTATGAATCATGTCTGGATTTAGACTCTTACTTGAGATAATCCTTAGCTTTTATCATCTCTTTATATATAGGTTCTTACTATTAAGTTTAGTATTACAGAAGTAATACCATATAAGCCAACCAGAGAAATGCATCTTATTATCAGCCATCATGCTAGGCTGAGTTTAGGCTTTGAATTGAAGCAGAGAAAGCATAACAATTTCTTAATTTATCGTACTATACGTTACCATGTGCTATTGAGTAAGTGAGTAAGGTTTTGGAGCTCTATCCATGCATAGATCGATACGCCACTCACTATCCACTATCACTATACATGTGCTTCGGCTTGTTCCCTAGGCTCTCTCTATCGGCTACTTTCGTTCCTATCCCTAACTAGAACTACGGCTTTTCTATTTTAGAAGAAAATCGTTTGCTCAAAGCAAAATAGATAGACTACGACTCATTTGATTTAGGCTGCCTTGACGAAGAAGAGCAAGAGATACATCTTGAAGTTGGAAACACAACAACAAAGATCGCTTGAACAAGAACGAAGCTCTAGAAGAGCGAAAAGAGGATGGTTTATGCCGAATAGGAGAGAACTGATAATTATCATCAAATTAATATCTGGCAAGTTCCAAACGAACCCTCGCATCACATTGCTCACTACAACCCATGCCGATTGGTCGAGAGAAGATCCTTCACTTTTGAATTACTTAACCTGACTTAACCACGAAAATAAGTCTCTGCTTTAGCAGCCCCGAGAGTCGCTCAATCAACTACTCGATCCGGAATTCGAAGCCTAAAAGCGAGCACATTTGCCTTACGATGGTAGGTAGATAATAGACCGATTGTCATGAACTTGCCCGTAGATAGACGGAACATATACTCAATTACTTATTACTAGAAAGATTCTATATATAAGTATTAAGTATAAGTATGAGTAGTATTAGCGGGGCAGCACCGATAACAAGGTCAAAGCCGGTTAATGAACATCCGGTCTTCGCCGTAGCAGTCTCGCTACTATACTTTAAGTTTGAGTATAGTAAGCAGTTTACTATAGCATAGATATAGACAAAAGAAAAAGGGAAAAGTAAGAAGAAGTATATCATTTCAGTCTTCCTAAAAAATACTTCATCAACCCCTTTAGGTTCACTCTTGAAGTTCTAACAAACCATTCTTCTTCCTTATGGCTTGAGCCTCATTCAAGAAATCGAGTATCCCAGTCGAGATAGACTGTGGTCGACAGCTATAATAAGAATCTTCAATCTCATACCAGTAACAAGAATAATTAAGTTACTCTCATACTCATATTCGAAATTCGGGTACCGTTGTGTGCACATTTCCATAAATAAACTGATTGATCAGAGCAGTCCTACTGGATCAAAAGCAAAGCAAGAGCATTTTTCTTTCCCAACGAAGCTATCATACATATATAGGATATAGAAGACCTGCAGTATATAGAGAAAGAAGGGAATCAATATTCAAAGGTAAGATTCCTATTTTCGTCAGGATTACTCTTCTTTTATTCAATCTGGTACTAAGACCTCTAGGTCAGAGCCAGTTTCAATCTCTCTGAAGGAACTAGCAGTTAGCTCATTTTTAGTTGGTCTTGTCTATTCTTCGCTCTTAGCTTTGTTAAGCTTGCAAGGCAAAGACAATAAAATTGTTCTAAAATTCATTTCCGTTTTTCAATGTCGGCAGATCCTTCCTTTTGTAAGGAGATTCTATTTTACCCGAACCCCATTTTCTCGTAATTCATTGGCAAATAACCCGAATTTCTTTATGTTATTTATGAACGTAAGAGAATGGGCAAACCTACTATTCTATCTAAAAAAAAGGTCTTTCTTATCTACCTTGCTTTTTTTCTATGTTAGCCTAACTATTATATAGTTATGTTATGTATTCTAGTTATGGGGAAGCAGCCCTATCTTAAACCACACCACATATTCTGACTTGAAAGACGAAAAGTTGCACTGACTATAAAGTGGCTTAGGCTGACTCTTTACCGCTCTGTAGGCAGCTAAAGATTCTCTGTGTTGCCTCCTTATTCTATTTAGATATATAATCTTCCGAGGACCCACGACAGAGATGATTGTCCAGTCTCTTTACAAAGGATCTGGGATTTAACATTGAACTTTCTAGATGGGGTTCTCACAAACATGATTCGTATTTCATCTTTCGGCTTTTCAATTCAATAAAAAAAAAGAAGAGCTGAGAATCTTGTTGAGAGTGACTGCCAAATGGGCAAGAGAAAGGTGACTTCCGCATCCAAGGAGAATGACGAGTCAAGAAGCGACTCAAACTCTACTATAGAGAGAGTCAAAGCGTTCCAATCTTCTATCGCAAGTCCTTCTTCATCTTCACTGGAAGGATGGAACCCTGATTGGTATGCCAACATTTTCTCTGGACTGGATAGGTTGACCTATTGGAAGGAAGGCCGGGCTTGTAACCATGTCTCCCGAGTGATGATCTCCTTCACGAAATCTTACACTGGGGGAAGATGAGTGTGGTGGGAAGTGCTGCTGGACGTGTCAGAAGGGGGGAAAGAAGCTTTAACGTAGTTCATTTACGAGCGCAGGAGGCTATGGGTATAGCATCAAAGCGTAGGTCGAGCCCCACCCTCATAATCTGTCCCTCATCTCATTACACCACGTTTTGGATGCCAGATGGCTAAACCATTGTGGACTTAGGTCAAAAATGAAAGATTTTCAAAATGAAAGCGAGACCCCTCGAGTGATCGCATGCAAAAAGACGGGCCTAGCTGATTGATGTCATAAGCAATCTTCCTGGTCTAAGACCAGCCTTCAATCTCCAGTTCACACTCAGCTTGAAGGAATTAGACTCTCTTATTCAATTGAAATGGATCTTCTTTGCTATAATGAAAATGGAAATGAATCCGCACAAGGTAGAAGACTCCTCAAGTGCCACATTTTATAGCAGATAAGTCGGGAACAGCGCATATTCCAACAATACACAATACCATCAACTGCGCTGCGAGTAGGCTTTCACCTTCCTACGACTACTCTAGCATCGGGTATTTAAACAAAAGGAAAGAAAGTAATCGACAGCACGAAAGCGGTTATGAACTCAGAGCTTTAACCAAAAGAGTCTCGATACACAAAAACTTGATAAGATAAGACCGCCTACGATCACTCATAGTCCAACACGCTTACTGTAACAGAACTGGCACCAGATATGCCAATATGCCCAGAAAGAAGGCTTATTGCTCCAACAGCTTATTCTTGTTTACACATCTCACTCCCTTCTTGAAAAGAAGCCAATCTTGCCCTATAAGACCGCTAATGCCGCATCTAAGATCACGAGATGGCATGAGCTGTGCTTTATTCTTTTTTTTTTAATAATCTCATGCATTCCTGCTAACACTAACAATGTCTTAAGTCATAACAAAAGAGAGATGTGGCAAAGAAGTTCAATACCTTCTTGATCGGCCTAGTTTGTACTCCTTTCTGAAGACTTGAAAGTGACATCCATCCCATTCCCGCTAGTGCTACTCTGCCTTCTTTCCCGGCATATCCGCTTTGTTGTCGCATATGCGCTGCTACTAGTTAGAATAAGCAACTAATAAGGTAGACTATCGCATATCCGCTTTCAGCTGGTGGTATACATGCGCATATCAGCTATAGAAGGAAGCGGAATAACTTTTTAAGAATCCCCTTTTTAGGAAAGGAATGGCACTAGACTCAGATAGAGCAAAGCTCGCAATATGAGTCTTTGTTCTGCTTTCACAAATGGATCAGCAGTGATCTCTACGGAGTTTTCCTGCACCCGAGCCAAGGGGTTGAATGTCGAAACCAACCATCCCCAGAGTGCGGTGAAAATCCAATATCGATCTGTCTTCCGCTTTATTAATACATTGATAGCCTGATTAGTAGAGGATTCGAACCCTGGTATGGGCTAGATGCCTTCCGATCGTCAGATAGAATACACGATTTTCTCTATGCATTGAATACTAAATATCACTAAACCTTCTTTCTAAGTATGATAGAGGTGACGAATGGAGAAAGTTTGATCTCTTCCGACGATGATCAATTCTTGGGCTTTTCGGGGTGCTCTTATTAGGCAAAGAGGTCGGATAGCGAAAATCGCGGGGAAATACAAAGATCTCGCTGAAGTATGGCTAGGCAGCAGCAAGAAAGGTCTCTCTCGCATCTACTCGAAGCTCGTGCATAAGAGCTTGAAGTGATTCCATTTCTTTGTTTCGAAGCACCACTTGGTTCTAAAGGAAGGTCCCAGTCTAATCTTATCCTTTCTTTTATTGGTTAATCCATTTTTCCTCTAAGAAAGCAAAAATTAGCATTGCCTCGCTGTTTTATTCTGCCTTATATCACACCTTATCCACCCGTTAGGGGTCTACCGGGAGTGGAAATAGAGCTCCAACCCAAGGAAGCATCTTACCTGGAAATTTCCTTTTTAATAGAACCGCAAAGTCCTTATAAAAAAAAGGCCGACGTCCCATCAGGCAACCTCCTCTTTCTTCTTTGATTCCGTGCACGAGACGAGTAAGTAAAGTACCCAAAAATCTCCGAGAAGACAGAGCGGGGAAAGCTGCCTTATGTAGTTACCTGCTCTTGAATCGAGATTAGCGAATTACGGGATAAGATCTAATAGAATCTGGTTCGAGGAGCCTAGCCTTAGTTTCAATCTCTCTTGCTTTTGTGCCAACCCGGAAGGAAGTGTGCACAGAAGGGATTGTTACCAAGTACAGAGTCAGACTGCCATCTTCTAATGGAGAGAACTCTCAGGTATAGGCACTTGAAAGGGATAGATCATTCCTAAAAGAAATCTGTATCGTATATACCACTACCCCCGGGGAAGGTAAAGAAACTTCTTTCTACTTAAAATATCCATACTTTTCTAACTAATAAAATGACATCGGCTAGTGAGCAAACGAGCTTCGGAATTGGATCAAAGCCCTTGGTGTTTGGATTACTGTCTTAAACAAAGCTGAAAGCAGCTACACCTCTTCCGGTAGGTCTAGTTCTCCCATTCTCTGATATCTTTCATTTTACTGGGATTTCTCCCGCCGGAAACCCAAAGGAAATAAACCAGAAGCACGAAAGCCATCCAGCCAGCAACAAAGCAAGCAAGGGCTGACAAGATGAACGCAAAGGGTAGACCCAGTGGGCTGACTACTATAGCTGGTACTCCTACAAGGCTGTTTGCCTGTTTGCTGCCTCTATTTCTTTATCATAGGGGACTGAGAACTTGAGAGATGAATGGCGTAGTTCGCTTGGGAATGGGATGAGACTGGACCTGCCGTCTTTCACATGAAGGTTTATGGAAGGTATGGTCTTTATGTTGGCATGGATCGGATCTGCTTTTCGGATATGCTTTGTTTAAGATCTATCTCTTGTAGGGTTAGCTCCCCGTTAAGCGACTAAGGTAGTGCTCACTCGCAAGTTAGCAGGAACCATAAAGCATAGCCGATCTGGTGTCGCTGCTTTCAAGCTTTCCTTACTTTATTCATGTAGCTATTAGAATAGGTAGCTCAGCAGATGAATGACTTTTCTCAGTATCAGTCTATTGCTTTGAGGGATTTTCACTAGTAGCTAAAGGAAAGGAACTGAACTCCCCGACTGAGGGACGAATCGAATACTCGACACACCTTCCCTCCCTACTCCGAAACAACTGACTGGCTGAAGGAAATGGATCACTCGTAGGACCGAATGTAAGATGTAAGGTGGAAAGCTAATGGACCACTAGACGGATTGCTTACCGAATCCAAAGCATTGAACCTTAGCAGCAGAGAAAAACGCAACTGTAATGGTGCCCGAAAGACCCTCACTACAAGATGAACTTTTACATCGCTCCTGCAAGAGCAATTATGATAGGCATTTCACCACCTGAAGGAAAGAAGAAAGGCCGGCTTCACATCCATCTGGTGAAGCTTTAAGTAAAAATGAGCCACAAAAGCTTAGATTATCTTGAGTGAGTCCTTCTTAGAAAGCGGAAAAGTGTCAGTGTAGTCGATATCCTCTTTTCCCTTGGGGACAGGCCTAGACTTCTCTCTTTCAATCTCCTGACTTTCCAATTCTAGTGCAGTCTTGACTTCAGTCGACCAGTAATCAGTCTATTTTGTCTTTGATTTCATTCCTTAGGCCTGGTGAATCAATGCCAATAGCCATTTCATCGATTTATTATCCCTGCCTCTAGCTACGTGGGAAGGGAGTCAAGGCAGTCAGAACCCGAGCAAAGATTGACTTCTCATTGCAAATATGCTTGATTCTCTCCAAAGTCAGTTAGGAAGGATCAAAGGCAAGCAGCAATCTCAAACAATTGCTTTCTTTCCGCAATTAGGAAAATAGATTGAGACTGTGTTCCTTGACTTCATTGCTATTGTCTTTTCTCCTTCTTCATTATATGCGGAAAAAGCTAGCAAGGGCATCCCAACTTTCCGGCATCCGATGGGCAATTTTCTACATTTGCAGTTCGAAAAGGCAGTATAAGTGCCTTTAGTCCCCAACTTCACGAAGCTAGCAACTACTAAGAAAGGTTAGGTTCAAGCTAGAGATCTTCTATCTATTAGGGAAGTTTCAGCCGTAGAATAGATGCTTCCCCTCTAGCATCTGATAAGGAAGACTCAGTCTCCAGTCACAAGAAGGTCAGCCGGGGATCTCATAAGCTAAAGACTTGGGCTTCACTGCTTAAAGCAATTCTAACTCCCAGTAGGGCTACTGACAGCTTAGTAGGGAGGAATTAGCCCTCTATCTTTGTCTTGTTGCAATCCCTCCGTCATCAGAATAAAGCAAGATACTTGCTAATAAATTCCAGTATTTCATTGGTTGTAGGAGAATGAGGAGGGATTTGAGGGATTGAGCCCCCTTAGAATATGGCTAGCGGACAGGCCTTAGGTAGCCAGAGACTCAAAGAAGACAGAAAAAGAGATTAGGCATCACTCCCATCTAATCTATTCCAAATCTCTCACTTGTAATCACTTTTTTAAGCCATTGAATCAATTTACCGTGGAAGAGACTTTCGAAGAAGATCAGCCTGAAATTCCGAGTTCGCATGTGTCACGAAAGGCCGATCATCCGATTAAGATCTTAGTGCTAAATACAGTCAGGAATTCCTACTTCGCAGTTTACGGAGATTAAGAGTTCGATTGAGAGAAGATTCATCTTGGTACCAAAGAAATTAGAACAGAAGTCCAACAGATTCTCATCCTTTACTAGCCAAAAGCCCAGGCATCTCTTCAAATTCCTCTATTGTTGAATGAAAGTATCGGGATCAGAATCAAAGCAAGATCAGTATCTTCTATTGCAGTAGATTTACCGGTTGATATGGAAAGGTAGTTTTTGAGCCAATTCCGTAAACCAAGGGTGAGCATTAGGCCAGTTTTGCCAAATGATACAGAGGAAATACTGAATGTTGTTGGAGATCGACCCAGTATTGATGATGCTCCATTTTTTAGATAATGAGGTGTAATGGAAGGCTAATTGAATCGTGTACCGTGAGTGAGTGAGCTTAAGGCATTGGCCCTTCCCGGAATTTGCTTGCTATGCGTCCTGCCTAAAGTGGTAAGAAAGCCAAAGGGCGCCCTTAAAGCGAAAACGGACAACCCATGGGATCTAGGCTTCGCCGACTGAGGATACTTGCTGTGGGATCTAGCGGCTCCAGCTGCGTTGACGTTATTCCTTCATTGCGACTTATCTTGCACGATCAAGATCAAAGTGTCCGTCCGTTCGGTAAGTCAGCCAGTCGTCATCTTATCTTGCACGAGCATCGTCGTCCCCATCACTTCCTCATCCTCAACCTCTAGAGGAGTTGAAGATACTTCTTTCTTCCTCTTGTTTGTTCTTACTTTTGCTCTTACTTCTTCTCATCTAAGCATTTGCTTCGGCCTACACTCGGCCGATATCAAAAACAACTCGAACAAGACCGGGGTCAACCGACTTAGAAGAAGACACAGATAGAGATGGGTCAACAGATGAAGAGGTAGACTTGTCAAGCGACACAGAGACAGAGGTACATAAGGAATCACATCATCGCCTCCTCCTTGCTTCTTCGCGGACTGATTTTATCTCGGCTTGGATCAAAGACCACTGATGCAGTCTATAATAACGAACCTCGTGGCCAATGGGAGCCTGTGACTTTCCCAAATGGAAGTAGACCGCCAACAGCACGCACTTGCAGCCTTGGTTGATAGGAATCAGTGGAAAGCCTAATTGAGCATTTCGAGAGCCAGGAGTGAAGTTAAGACTCGGTCAGCAACAAGATCACCTCCTTTTGCATCTGTCTCCCAAGCGAAGCTTCCCAGTAAGTTGGTCATAAACAACTCCAGGAATCAAAACCTTCAGCCACAGAATCGAAAGAAGTATAAGAGAATGGCAAGTCAGAAAGACCGACGGCACCTAAGTTGAAGTTGGCAGGAATTTCTTAGTTTGTGACCGGGGATTCCCAAAAAGCCATTCATTCTCTTATTCAACCTGGTGAATCAAGCCCGGACTTAGTATACAGATAAGCCAGAAGTCAGTCATTCTCTTTAGAATCAAAGCCATGCCTTATTCTTATTATCCTCTAAATATCTCAAGCCCGCCTCTGATCTGACTCTTCAAAAGGCAGCCAGGAAGTATTTCATTGCCCCTCCAGCAAGAGAGAAGGGAAAAAGAAGACCCATTTCTGAGCCTTCATCTGATTTGCTAGTAAAATGCATTGGAAAGGCTGTAACCTGAAGAATGAAAGATCTCATTGTCCCTCTTTGCTATTCCCCCTCCCTCCTTCATCTATCTCCTTAGTTAGTTTAGTTTCAAACCTACCGCTAGGTAGTAAGAAAGATTGACTTGGGGTGCCTAAAGACATTGATTCCCTCCCGGCTCGTGACTTCTATTCTCTCCCTAGGAAGAGACTGAAGAATCAGCTGATCCTTTAGCTTTGCTTAAAAGCATTCCCCTTATCATTCAGTCCTGGACTCTATAGTTGCTGATGTTAAGTATGCTTGATTCTCTGCAAAATAAGAAAGACCTTCAGCTAGATATCATATATGAAGTAGAAAAAATAGGCAGAAATGCCTAATTTAGCCTGATTCATCATCTAAGGCAGCAAAGAAGTATGACCTGCTAGCAGCCTCTTTCGTCTTAAGGTAGGAAAGAAAGGAAGATTAGTTCGCTGTCAAAGCCATTTATTCACTTACTAAGCCGAGGGGAAGAACGTAAAATTCCCTGCTTCCAACGCCCTTATAGCAGCTAAAAAGGTAGGCCATGAAATATCAAGCTAGGGCAGAAAGGTCGGTCAGTCTGACTTAACTGTGAGGCAAAGCCGGATAATTGATTCCATTCTTACACCCAGGTAATCTATTCAAAGACCTTTATCTTAAATTCCAGATCTTAACCAGGTCACTCACTCGTCTTTAGCTTTATAGGAAGAGTAAAGACTTAGACGGCCTAAGAAAGAGCATATCAAAATGAAAATCTAGCTTTTTCTTCCTCAGTCCTTGACTAATGACTAATTCAGGCATTCTAAAAAGCCGGGAAAACTAAGTCTAGCTATTTAGTTGATACCCGTCTACATTAGTCTTGAGATTGCTCTTGCAAGAAAGTCCGTAGATACGAAGCTAGGGAAAGCCGTATATTAGTCTTAATATTGTCTGACTAGGCCTATATCTTCAGCGGGAGGAAGGAAAGTAAAGTTAAGTCTTTCTATAGAGTTGATAGAATCCCGACATAAGGATAAAGAGAGGACTTCAGTCTTTCTTTTGCATTCCCGTCCTGTACTAGAGTTGAGAATGAGGAGAGAAGTAATTCAGGATCGCCTGGGAATCAAGCAAGATTGAAAGCTTACGCTAAGGCAGGCCTTATGGACTAAATACCATAGATAGATAGCTTCCCCGGGTTCAGAAGAAGAGTGAAGGAAAGCAGCGGACTTATATCTCATTAGTATAAAACAGCCTTTTCTGCCTTCTTATGGCTGATCCTACCTCCACATTCTGACCAGATTAGGCCTATAGCAGAAAGATCAAAGCTTAACTATCAAGACTATAGGTCCCACAAAGAAAAACTCCAAACTACCAATAAACCTAGACCTAAAGAACATAAGGGCTGAATGAGAAGGCAAAGCTAGCAGCCTCTAAGTCATTCTCAATCCCAGGGGCAAGTTGGAGATTCCTATTTAGATAGTGTTGAAAGGCCTTCCTTTATAGATTCTTCTGTCTATTGAGTCCCCATCCAGTCAGCGACTGACTAAGATTCAGTCTCAAGCTCGGTATGAAATGCCACTCTTAGTAAGTAGGCTAGCTAGGACAGTTAAGACTTTGATCTTGATACTAGCCCCACTGCACTGATACAGAAAAGCCGCCTATTCCTCTTTCTATATACACTGAGACGCCCTCTCAGTAGAAAACTATTAAGTATTTAGTTAGAGTCCTGCTGTGATTGAGTATAATGCATTGGCAAAGGCAGCTAGGTAAGAATAGCGCTTGAAGAGCTATAGACGTTATAGTGAGGCCTATATGGTAGGATTAAGTGTTAGGCGGAAATCGGTACACTTTTAGTACGGTGGTATGCGAGGAGCAAGACAGTATGATCAGATTCATTCTTTTTGGGAATTCACCACAGCTGGGGGCGCACTGCCTCGCTCGACCAGCCCCTTCTTTCTTTTGATTTAACCGAACCATGTGTTTTCAGGCATTACTAAACTCTTTCTTGTAAGTATAAGGATTGTAAAGTGTTCGTGGGACCTTGAACGTCAGGCCCTCTTCCTTTTGTGCCTCCCCCTAAGCTAAGAAAGAACATTGATTATTGCTGGGCAAGGTTCCCGGGATCGTCGATCAAAGGGATGAATTGGTTGATTCCCTTAGGTAGAACCAAAAATGAAACTTTACCCATTTCTATATTCTATAGATATCTTCCTATGTGTCAAAGGATTACATGGGAACCCAACCCACTTGGAAGGCTATACCTTCTTATATTTCCAGCTTTTCAGGACGAGGTTCCTATGAATCGATCCAATGGAGGCTGCACGTAGTTCAGGCTAGCTTGGTGACTGAGAGAACTCTTCAACGAAAATCAAGAAAGAAATTACATAGATAAGAATCTCTATCGTTCAGTAGGCTAATCTTCAAAGTTTCTCGATTGAGAAAGCGGCAGGCCCAAAGAGCTCTACAGTAGTGCCTTGCGAGGTCGTAGCTCGTTCGCCTAAGATCGAAAAGAATGCCTGTATGTCGAGATAGAGGGTTTTTCGAGAAAAGGTCCCATCGGGTCGACCAAATCGAAAATCTCAATAGCAGTTGCTGTTCTAGCTTATTGAACTTCAACTAGTTATTCTAGGTATTATTATTTTATATAAAATAATAGATTCTATTAATAAAACAAACCAGTGTGACCGCGTAATAGAATTATTATGCGATGAAAATATTGATATAAGGAGACTCCTGCAAGTTCATCAAAGCTTATGTGAGCAAAGAGCGGCTAGCCCCTATTTCAAAAGGGCACTCAAATACCTGGAGGAAATCATCTGTTCTGGAGTTAGAGACAAGGAACTCCATTCTGTTGACTCTACCAGATAGAATAGTAGAACCCATATTTTTATATACTCAAAAGAAGAAGGAAGGCTAGCGTTATGCTTAACACATGCGAGTCGAACTACGTTTTCGGGGAGCTAGGCAGAAGGAAGAAAAACCTGCGCCAGCGCCGCTGATGATGCAGAAAGCTTGTGAGTGCGGACAGAAATCGTATCCTATTTGCACCATTGGGCATGAGGTTGCCTGACGCACTTCTTCTAAATGATGAGGCGAACAACACGGGTCCGGTCTCATCAGAAGTAGAGGAAAAGATATCGTAAACCCTTTTAATAGACATACTACTAAAACAAATCGTAGGTCTCTAAACGAAACTATCTGCCAAAGTAAAAGAATGAAAATGAGTATCCCTTCTCATGGCATCTCCTAGACCTATGACTCGATCTGGAGATCGAAGTAGGGTTGCCCTATGACCTTTCTTTCATTTCTTAAGACTATTGCTTTAGCGGTCAAGTCTTTCTGCGCTCCCAACTAATTGATGTTTTGATTTGGTACAAAAAGGACTGAGTCTAACTTTCGAGTTAGGGTTTTCTCGCTTAATGGATAATGGAATAGTAATTGCCTTTTCTTGTTTTCTACGGACTTTAATGCACCAAAATATCAATCTAAATTTCAGCAAAGATTGGAATTTCATCTTACTGGTTTACCTGTCTAATTGATACCAATTCGAATTCAACAGCTAAATCCATTCTATTTGATACCTAGGAACTTAGAAAGCAAATTTCCTACTAATTACCTTCCTTACCTTTCTTCCAGGGTTTTAGACTTGGCTTTCTGCCTTTTTAGATGTACGTAAAAAGACTTTTTGAGTTCTCTCTGCCTTTACTCAGAAGTAGCTGCTTCTTTAAGGCTTTAGTCAGACTTCAGAGTCAAGATATGGGCTGACTCAAATGACGCGATTTCCTGATCTTTGGAAAGGCTGTTTTTCGACTAATGAGAACTCAGTTAGAACCTTCCAAAGTTGTAAATAGAATGACTAGTTCTGGTTCTTATCTAGGTGTTTAGTCAGCCATCCCATTAGGGCACGCAGGTTAGAAGAGATGTTTGTAGCTTTCCTTTATACTTCCCACGGTGAGCAGGGTGAGGAGACAGACGGGACTTGGATAAAAAGTGGCTTGAAGCTAGTTCTTAATGCTCTAGTCTTCGGTCGTAATACGTTCCTAACTCAATATAGAAAAAGGTTGCTTTCAGTTCTTCTGTCTCAGTAAGGGTGGAAGATCGGGTTTTTGAAGTATTTGAATTCAATCCCAGGGTTTAGGAAGAGTTCATCCCTCGGTGTAGGATATGAAGAGGCAGGTTTTGTCTTTAGCCTACTGAGCTCTTATCTTCTAAGGGATCTGATTCTCGAGTGATTTCCCCCGGATCAGTGAATGGGTTCAACTGGATTAGGGGATCTAACTTATAAGCCTACTCATACGTTCTATCTGAGCGCTTTCCTATCTGTCTGTTTTGCCTTTCTGACTTTCCTTTTCTATCTTAGGCAGAGGTTTGATAAGAGTTAGAAAGAGTTGCTTTTCCGGCTTATCTTTCTGACTGATTAATGCTCAAGCAGTCAGTTTAAACTCCCCTCTATAGTGTAGGCTGAAGATTCTACTCTCTCCCGTCTAAGTCAATTGAATGAGTTAACTCTTGCTACTCATTCAATCCCTTACTTCAGATACTTCTTACAGGGAAATTGAGAAAGTTAAGACTGAACAATGAACTCCAGGAACATAGACGAAAGATAGATTTGACCTCTCCAAGTCAATTAGACTTATCTCTGCTTTCTCGCAAGGGCTCTTCTAAGTCTAATTTCAAAAGAGTTATGAAGTTAAGCATAAGCAATAGTAATAGGAATGGATTCTCCCGGAAGTCAATCTGAGTTGAAGCTTTCCTAGTCGAATTTCTGCTGATGCTTGATACTTCTCCTCCATGCTACTGCCTTATCCGAATCTTCTTAGTCTTCAATAGCCCGGGAAGAGATCTGCCCCTGGAACGGCTATTTCCTAGAAATCATAATGATAGTCCGAAGGGGTTGATTCAATACGTACTTCTCGCTAAGATCAGGGACTATTGATTCCTTGACTTCTAATATAGCTGACGGGGAAGGATAGTCAGCCTTGGAAGGAAGGTAGTAAGGTCTAATCTGATTATATATATCATTTCATTCATCCCACCGGACTAAGAGAAAGATCGGAATTCAATCCTATCTCTAGCTTCAAGGGAATCTCTTTCCTCACAATTTTCAACCGGCGGATCTGTGATTTGATTAAACTTTGATTAAAGATTAATAATTTCATCTCAGGGCTTAGGAAGCAGAGAATGGAAAGAAAATCCTTAGGCTTTAGGCCCAGGCTGATCTAGGTTATCTTCTTCGTTCCCCATCTATTCTGTCTTTGGAGTTCGGGTTCGTAGAGGAGACGGCAGAGAAGATAAAAAAAAGGGCATTGGTCTTAGCTTCGACTCGTTGGCTTCAGAGGGCCAGATTTTACTACCTGACTTTATTTTCTCTCTTCCTTTTATCTCCTGTCTATTTCATACAAGAAATTAGGTATGTTAGAAGAGGAAGTGAGCGTATTAATCAAAGGGTGCATTCCCACCTCTTCACTGAAATGGGTACTTCAATACGAAATTTGAGTGAGAACGTCTGAGCTAGTACTTGAAACCGGGTAAGAACATCCTAAACCCTTACAGCAGCTCTTTAGCTAGTAAGAAAAAGCCTTTCTTTCGATTCCTTCCGTACTTCAGTCTTAAGATGGAGATTTAGTTTACACAAGGCTGTACCGAGTTAAGACTAAGTTACTGTCGCGTAGTTATTATTTCATATTTCATTAATACGCTAACCCTGGTCGACAGACCATATACCATCTCCCTCACATCTCTGTCTACGGACTGGCTTTAAAGCCTATAAATAACACTAGAAGAAGTCCACTCCGGAAAGCGCTAATTCATAACTATTCATGAGCGCTAGAAGAAAGTTCAAGCATTTCTTCTTGCCTCCTTCAGGCCTGTCTCCGCCTTTGCTTCGCTCATGCATTTCGTAGCTTTTTCTATACTATCATCCTGGTTAAGAGTTAAGAAGAAGTGGGTTCGCGTAATGGAAGATAGGGGTCTAACCTAATAGAAAGGTGTGCAAGCAAAATAGAACTCTCTCTTATCCCGGATCAGAGAGTTGAATTGGCATTTCAAATGTTAGGCGCCTAAGTTCCTACTATATATTCTATATGACTTCCCCTTACTAGACTACGTCTCAGTTCACGCATAAAGGAATAGATTTTAGGCATTTCATCAGAAGTAGGTAAAGTAGGTAAATCTATTCTGACTTGACTTGCCGATTCAGAGAATTTGGCAGAGAAGCGTCTGATCTTTTTGCAAGGCCTACCCTCACGAAAGTCGAAAGCAAGTGGAGAGGGCGAAATCTAAATATCATAAGTGAGTGAGATTAGATTCTAGGCTCGATTAGATGTTTGGTATGCAAATAAATAGCGTAGATAATCGATCACCTTAAGTTTAGGCAAGGTAGAAAGGGGCAATCGATGCTCTTCCTTTTGTCGAGTATATTGACTCTATCCCCGCTTTCTGTTCTAAAGAGCTAGCCTTTCTTAGGCAAAGAGCGCTAACTTTCAATTGTTTTAGAGAAGGCGGAGTAAGTAAGGGCTACGGCGTAGGGCACTTAACCAGAGTCGGGCCTTGGTTCGCTGTTTTCAGTGCTTGGACAGGGGGAAGTAGTAGAAAATCAGTTAGCGCAATAGAATCATAACTAACTCTTTCTTACCTTCTACGTCCTTACTTGCCTGGGACTTAATGGAAAAGTAGGTTCTACTCCAAGGAATTATCTGTTCTTACTTTATAGACTCTCGGATGTGGGTTCCATTATATCTAGCCAAGTCTCGTTTCGGATCTTTCCGTCACTCTTAGAACTTACTTACGGCTTGAAATCTCTACTTGACCCTTCTTAAAGCTCAATACGTCTTTCTTCTCTGAATCTCGTAAGTACCATTCAATTCATCTTTCTAAAAGAGACTTTCTCTGATTCCAGGCCTGACTACACTATTCGAGTCCAGTCACTCAATGGAAAGAAAGTTAACTGCTCAAGTTCTATATATCCCTTAGCGGTCTATTCAACGAGAGGAAGCCTAGAATCTAAATAGAAAGTATTAAGCTAATTGGATTCAGGATAACGACTTTTCTATTACCTTCTAGAGTTTTGGGCTTACGGGCTTCGTTCTGTAGATGCACGCTTACCTTATATCCTATGCCCTATATTAAGGATAATCGTCCTCTATCTTTAGGAGCTCTTTCAAAGAAGGCCTATCGAGTTGAGTATTAGTGCTTCATATTCTTTCCATGAGGTAAATGACTACTTCTCCCTTTCCTCTAACTTCACTTAGAATTAAAAAAAAAACACATTCCTTCTTTCGAGTCACCTCCACATTATGCAAGCCTTTTACAGTGTCTAACTCATATAATAAGGAGTGACGGAATCAAAAAGAAATAGGCTTTGAACTTCTAACCCTATTTCTAGTTAGAGTAGTAAGGATGAATGAGGTTAGCTTCCCTTCCTCAAAGAAAGATTGTGGTATCGTCCAATCAAGAGTGCTATATCCCTAAAGCATTCTCAATAGGGAAGAAGAAAGTCAGTCATCCCAATCTATCTATGAGTCAAGAAGTGATTGTCCTATGTCGGAGCTAGTCTTTTGCAATTGTCTTTTATTTTGATAGGTTATGCTTTGACTTAGCTCTGGCTGGGAAAGATTAAGGAAAGATTAAATAGACTCACTGACTTATAAGGATCCTAATAGAGATTTCTCACGTGTCATGACCATTCCGGGACCAATAACTTTGAACCCAACGAGCAAAATGAAATGGAGCTACTAGTATAATAATGGTAGACGAGGGAAAATTCCTTCGATCAAGTGAGGATAGGCCTTTTGCTTTTGATAACCGATTCTAAGGAAAGCAAACTAGGACGCGTTAGAGATAGCAGGTTCT